ACTATTTGAAGGAGTAATTTGTATTTTAAATAAGATGTATTTTGTAATCACATATTAGATTTTAATAGAAAAGCAAAATATGGAAACATTTCATGTATACATACGTGTACATGTATATAGACGTACACACACACGTATATATATATGTCTATATGTACATATGTGTACATGTAGTAAATAAAAATACACGTACACATACATATGTATTTGTACACATATATATTTATATATATACATATATCTAGGTATATTATATACATATATATATTTATTATGTATACTTATATATACATAAATGCATGTGTATGTATATTTATACATGCATACGTGTATGCTTTTAATATGTGCATATGCACATGTGAGATAAACACGTATGTATAGTTTAATTTATATGGAGAGTAAAGTAGCGGGAGGCAAAACCGAATATTACTTTATATTTTTAATAAAATGAAAATAAGATAAAATTAATGAATGTAGGTAAGTAAATTTTTAATAATTATACATATAAAGTTTGATCCTTGCTCATTGTTTCTTTGTTAGCTTATTTTATATATTTTATATTTTTCAATAGTTAATTAGTAGTGAATTAATTTATTAATAAGGTTATTCTTGATGTAGTAATGTTAGTAATCCTAAGTCAATCCGTGCCAGCACTTGCGGTTATACGTATGGGGTAAAAGAAGTTTTTTGGTAAAAAGAAATTAATTTTTGATTAGTTTAAGCTTGAGATGGTTTATTTTTAGGTAAAATTAAGAATATTTTAATTCTGGCTTTAAGAATATGAAATGAAAGGTTTAAAATTAATTATGTAAACCTGGATTAGATACCCAGTTATTTTTAATATAGTTAATTTACCAAGGTAGTATAAGGGTTCTAGAAATTTAAGGGATTTGGCGGTATTTTATTCCAATTAGAGGAACTTGCCCTATAATCGATATTACACGAAAAGTTAACTTTTCTTTGTTATCAGTTTGTATATCGCTGTCGTCAGAAAACTTTAATAGATTGTGTTTTCTTTTTGTATGATCTTCAAGACGTCAAGTCAAGGTGCAGCACATAGAAAAGGTTGAAAGGTGAGTTACAATAATAACAATTATTACGGATTAGGTTATGGAAAATAACTATAAAGGTGGATTTATTAGTAAATTTTTAATAGGTAGRAGAATTGATTATTGGCTCTGAGATATGTACACATCGCCCGTCACTCTCATATTTAGGTGAGATAAGTCGTAACATAGTAGGCGTATTGGAAAATGTGCCTGGAGATATCAAAATAGAGTTTGATAAAACGTTTCATTTACATTGAAGGATTTCTTTATAAGATATTTTGATAAAATAAATTGAGTGATTCTGGGTAAAATGATATAATAATTAGTATATTTAAGAATTTTTTGTTATGTTTTGTACCGTGAGGGGTAAATATATTTTTATAAAAGAAGTGATTAATTTTCGTACCTTGTGTATTAGGGGTTGTTAAAATAGCTAATAAGATATTTTTCCCGATATGTTTGTGGGCTAAGATTTTATTTTGTTAATGTTGCACAATTAATAATAATTTAATTTTAGTGATGATATATTATTCAAACAACAAGATTTCTGGTTCTCTAAGAATTTAATTGAATTAAAAATTAAGTTTTATATAAGTTTAATTAAACCCTGTGGAGGGATAAGCTTCTACAGGAATGGTGTATACTTTATTATTATTAAAATTGTTTAGATTTAAAATTGATCTAGTTTTTACAATGTTATAATGAAATTTTGTTTTAATATATTTTAAATATTGTTACATATTATATTAGAGTGTTTTGTTAACTATCATAAAATAGTAATAATGATTATATTAGTAGTAAATTGGTTAATAACATAAATTTAATTATTACATAGGTTTAAGGAACTAGGCAAAATATGTTTTCGCCTGTTTAGCAAAAACATGGTTTTTTGGATTTTTATAAAAAATCAGGCCTGCCCACTGAGTTGTTGAAGGGCTGCAGTATTTTGACTGTACAAAGGTAGCATAATCATTAGTCTTTTAATTAAGGACTGGTATGAAAGGTTTGACGGAAATTAACTGTCTCAAGCCTAAGGTTGTGAATTTTATTTTTAAGGAAAAGAGCTTAAATAATACAAAGGGACGAGAAGACCCTATTAAACTTTATTATCAATAAGTAAGATTTTTTTTCTATAAAATTTTTATTTAGAAAATAATTTTGCTGGGGCGGCAGATAATTAACAATATTAAGTTTTAATATTTTATTTAGCCTTGTTATGATCCACTTGGTGTGATATTAAGAATGAGTTACTATAGGGATAACAGCGTAATATTTTTTGAGAGTTCATATTGACAAAAATGTTTGCGACCTCGATGTTGGATTAAGAAGTCTTGTTGGTGCAGTAGTTGGTAAAGAAGGTCTGTTCGACCTTTAATTTCTTACATGATCTGAGTTCAGACCGGCGTAAGCCAGGTCGGTTTCTATCTTTTGTTATAAGATTTTAAATTAGTACGAAAGGACCATTTAATGTAAAATTTTTATAATCAAATGAATTAATTAAAATATGCAGAAAAAAGTAGTTAGTTTGGCAGATTAGTGCACCGAATTTAGAATTCGATTAAGTATTTTATACATCTAATAATTATAGTGGCAGATTAGTGCGTAGAATTTAAGCTTCTAATATGGGGTTCTCCTATAATAATCAATCTTGTGGTTTTTATTGTAAATTTTTTATTTTTAATTATTGTGGTTTTAATTGGTGTGGCTTTTGTTACACTTTTTGAACGAAAAGTATTAGGGTATATTCAAATTCGAAAGGGCCCAAATAAAGTAAGAATTATAGGGGTATTACAGCCTTTTGCTGATGCTGTAAAATTATTTACTAAAAGCTTAAGTTATCCTTATTATATAAATTATTATATTTATTATTTAAGTCCGGCTATTATGTTATTTATAATAATGTTAAGTTGAATTATTTATCCTTTGGTTTTTGGCTTATTTGACTATGAGTACGGGGTGTTGTTTTTTTTGTGCTGTACTAGTTTTAGAGTTTATACTTTGTTTGGGTCTGGGTGATCGTCTAATTCCAAATATGCTTTGTTAGGTGCTTTACGGGGAGTAGCTCAAACGATTTCTTATGAGGTTAGAATAGCTTTAATTTTATTAGGTGTTGTTATTTTATCTTTTAGATATGATTTAACTGAGGTTATAAAATATCAATATTTAATCTGATTTTTTTTTTTACTTGTTCCTTTATTTTATGTGTGGTTTATTTCTGGCCTAGCAGAGCTTAATCGCACTCCTTTTGACTTTGCTGAAGGGGAATCAGAATTGGTGTCTGGATTTAATGTGGAGTATAGAGGAGGAGGGTTTGCTATATTGTTTATAGCTGAATATGGAAGTATTTTATTTATTAGTTTATTGACTGGTATTCTATTTTTTGGGGGGGGTATAATTGGGTTAGTAATCGGGTTAATAATAGCTTTTGTTATTATTTGAGTTCGAGGGGTATTACCCCGATTTCGATATGATAAATTAATATTTTTGGCCTGAAAGGGGTTTTTACCAATTTCGTTAAACTATATTTTGTTGTGTTTTTGTGTAGTTTTGTATTGTAGTTCAAAAAATAGTTTAATTTAAAATTATAGCTTTGGAAGTTATAGATGAGAAAATTTCTTTTTTGACAACATATGCTTATATATTTCTTGGTAATAAGAGGATTTTTTTCTTTTGTTTCAGCTCGAAAACATACATTAAACATGTTGCTAAGCTTGGAGTTTATTATGTTAGGTCTTGTTGTTGGAATAATTGGTATTTTTACGGAAGTTGAAATTGAAAGTTATTTTATTCTTTATTTTCTTACTTTTGCAGCCTGCGAAGGGGCATTAGGGCTTAGAATTTTGGTTGCGTTAATTCGTACTCACGGAAGTGATTTTTTTTATGTCTTTAATATTTTGGAATGCTAAAAATTGGTATAGTGTTTATTATTTTGATAGGGTTAGTCGTTTTTGGTTTTTCCTGGGATTTATTATATTTTTTGTTGGTTGGTCTTTCTTTATATATTTTGTTATTGAGTCATTATGAGCACGTTGATTTTAGATACTTTGGGGAAGGCCTCGGAGGGGGCCTTTTGAACTTAACATTAGTATGATTAAGCGTTTGGATTGTTATATTGATATTATTAGCAAGATTAAAGTCTATTAAATATAATGAGGTATATTTTTTATTAATTATACTTTCAATAGTTTTTTTTCTTTTCTTGGTTTTTTTAAGAGTTGATTTAATTTGGTTTTATATCTCTTTTGAAGCGGTTTTGGTTCCAACTTATTTGTTGATTATTGGTTGGGGTTACCAGCCTGAGCGTCTACAAGCTGGAGTTTACTTAATTTTCTACACTATGTTTGTTTCTTTGCCCCTATTGATTGTAATTTTGTGGATTGGTTCTTCTGATAAAAATTTTGCCCTATTCGATCATATAGGGTGATGGGGTATTTTTATTTTTTTTTGTGGGGTGGGGGCTTTTTTGGTTAAAATGCCTATATTTTTTGTTCACTTATGGCTTCCGAAAGCACATGTTGAGGCACCTATTTCTGGCTCCATGGTTTTGGCCGGCATTCTTTTAAAGATAGGGGGATTTGGCTTATATCGAATTAGTGAGTATTTTGTATTTATAGTGAAAGGCTTAGGAATATTGTGAATAAGAATTAGTTTGGTTGGGGGGTTATACATAAGACTTGTTTGTTTACGTCAGAGAGACCTTAAATCATTGATTGCATACTCTTCTGTAGTGCACATAGGCCTGGTTGTTGGGGGTTTGATAACAATAAGTTGAGTTGGGCTGGTTGGGGCCTTTGTTTTAATGGTTGGGCACGGGCTTTGTTCCTCTGGTCTTTTTTGTCTGGCTAATATTAATTATGAACGCATGCACAGTCGTAGTCTTTTGGTGAATAAGGGTTTGATTAATTTGTTGCCAAGAGGGTCCTTAATGTGATTTTTGCTTGTTAGCTCTAATATAGCTGCTCCTATATCTTTAAATTTAATTGGAGAAATCTCTTTATTAGGTTGTTTATTGAATTATAGAAGTTTTATAATGTTTATTTTGGTTTTTTTATCTTTTTTTAGAGCTGCGTATTGTTTGTATTTATACTCTTCGATTCAACACGGCTCTTTGGTTACAGGGATTATGCCTTTTAATGAAATTTTACCAGTTGAGTATTTGGTTTTATTATTACATTGAATTCCCCTAAATATCCTATTTTTGAAAATGGATTTTTTTATATACTTAAATAGTTTAATTAAAAATAAAAGATTGTGGTTCTTTTGATGTACTAAATACTTTAGGTAGTGAGGTTTTTTAATATTACTAAAATAATAGCATCTTTTCTGGGGCTTTCTAGTGTATTAGTTATTATTTGTGCTTTATTTTCCATTTTTTTTGATAGGGTTTGATTATTTGAATGAGTTTTTTTTTCATTAAATGGGATAGATATAAGTTTGGTTTTTTTGTTTGATTGAATATCTTTATTATTCTTTAGTGTTGTATTAATTATTTCTGCTAGAGTATTATATTATAGTTATTATTACATAGAGGGGGAATTATATATATCTCGGTTTATTATATTAGTATTATTATTTGTATTATCTATAGTGTTGGTTATTTTAAGCCCTAGATTTATTAGCATTTTATTAGGGTGGGATGGGCTTGGATTAGTGTCTTATTGTCTTGTAATTTATTATCAAAATTATAAATCTTTTAGAGCGGGGATATTAACTGTTTTAAGTAATCGTATCGGTGATGTTGGCTTATTAATCGCTATTGGGTGATTAATATCTTTTGGTAGTTGGAACTTTTATTCATTGGGAGAATTTTCAATATTTAATATTTGGGTTGTTATTTGTGTTTTTGTAGCTGGATTGACTAAAAGAGCCCAGCTACCTTTTTCAGCATGGCTACCAGCGGCTATGGCTGCCCCTACGCCTGTCTCTGCCTTAGTCCACTCTTCTACTTTAGTAACAGCAGGGGTGTATTTGTTAATTCGTTTTTCTCATTTGTTAGAGCCTTTTTTGTTTGTAAAAAAGTTTTTATTTTTTTTAGCTATATTTACTATGTTTTTAGCTGGCTTAGGGGCTAATTTTGAAATAGACTTAAAAAAAATTGTTGCCCTTTCTACTTTAAGTCAACTGGGGTTAATAATAAGAATAGTTGCTATGGGAAATGAAATATTTGCTTATTTTCATTTAATTACACATGCTTTATTTAAAGCACTTCTCTTTCTTTGTGCTGGAAAAATTATTCATGTAATAAATAGAAATCAGGATATTCGATTTATAGGGGGGGCAGTGGTAAGATTACCCTTAAGACTAATATTTCTTAATTCAGCTAATTTTTCATTGTGTGGTTTTCCTTTTATAGCAGGCTTTTATTCAAAAGATCTTATTTTAGAGTTTATGGCTTATTCAAATTTAAACCTATTCATATTATTGGTATTGTATGTTTCAACTTTATTAACTTGCATATATTCTTTCCGTTTAAGATGATATCTTAGCGGTGGTTTATATAGAGGAGGGATGCTTTTTTCCATTGAGGATAATGAGGGCGGTTATACAAGCCCCATAGCAATTCTATTTACAGGGGCTTTAGTTGGTGGAGCCTCTTTTAGATGATTATTATTTGATACTCCAAACACACTTGTTCTAGCTTCAATAGTTAAATTAATGCCTGTTATATTAATTGTTGGGGGGGTTATTCTTGGTTTAAGAAGTATCTATAAAATAGGAGAAGTGCGTCTATGTAATGTTGTTAGCCATAGTTTTGTTAGTTTAATATGATTTATGCCTTATTTATCTGGTCAATATGTAATTAAGAGCCCCCTTGTTGCAGGGGACATGGTAATTAGTTATAATGATAAAACTTGAGGTGAGTTTTTTGGGGGGCAAGGGATAATAAAATATTTTAGTTTCATTAGTACTTACGCACAAAGATGACAGTATAATTCAGTAAAAATTTTTATTTTACTATTTTTAACCTGATTTCTTGTTATAATTTACATAGTTTATTTAAATAGCTTAAATTAAAGCAAAGCTTTGAAGAAGCTTAGATGATTTAGATCTTTAAATGATGGTATGGCTGAGTAAGGCGGCGGACTGTAAATCTGTTTATAATAATTGAATATTTATCATCATATACCTTGGTGTATGGCACAAAAGAATTTGACTCTTTCAGACCTAGCTCTAACTAGGGGGTATTGCACCTTTCCCTTCCTTTTTTTTGCGGAAGGGAAAGGTGCTTAAATTATTACACTATAGACTGTTGCACAGTAAATATATATTTATAATCAAGATATCTAGCGGATAGGTTAGTTATTGGTGAAAGTTTAATCTAGTTGGTACCCTTCAAATGACGGATGTTAAAGAGAGTTAGAAAATCCGAAAGGAATCTCGTAGAGATTCCTGAAGGAAGAAATTTATTATCTTCAACAGAAAGTTTTCGTATAGGATTTACGGCCAGGTCGGGGCGAGTATGAGGTTAAGTTTTAAGGGAGATTAACTGCGTCATCCGACACTAAAAACTTTACGCATCTTTAGATATGGGAAATATATATTTACCGTACTGATATTCTAAAAGGATACATTAGGACAATAAATGAGTATAATAGGGAGAGAGATTATATGGTTTGAGTCCTCTTTTGTAGTTAAAAAAAAAGAGGACTCAAACTATATAGCTACTGTTTTTAGAGATATTCTCAGTTTTGATTTACAAGATCACTATTTTAATTAAACTATAAAAACAAGCTATTAGAATTGTTATGTTCTATATAATATTTTCAAGATATTAGCTTTGTTTAGTTAAATAGCTACAGAAATTTGTTTAGTGGTTTTAATAAGAAAAAAGTAAAATATATAATGGTTAGCACTTGGCCGATGAGGATGAAGGGGTCTTCCACTGGGCGGGCGCCAATTCATGTTAATAAGATAAAAGTGTTGGTAAAGACTCAGAATGTGATTTGTCCTATAGGATGAAATTGATTAGATTTGATGGTTTTGAAGTCTATTAAAGGGAGAATGATGAGGATTATTACTGAGAGGGCTAGGGCGATTACTCCTCCTAGCTTATTTGGGATGGACCGAAGGATGGCATAGGCGAACAGAAAATACCATTCTGGCTGGATGTGTACTGGGGTTACTAGCGGATTTGCTGGGATAAAGTTTTCTGGGTCTGTTAGAAGGTTGGGAGAGATTAAGGAGATTAAGATAAAAGGGGTTATTAAAAATATTAGGCCTATTAGGTCTTTTAAAGAGAAGAATGGATGAAAAGGGATTTTGTCTATATTTATTTTTAGTCCTAGTGGGTTGTTAGAGCCTGTTTGGTGTAGGAATAGTAGGTGGATGATTACTAAGGCTGCGATAATGAACGGAAATAAGAAGTGAAAGGTAAAAAATCGGGTTAGGGTGGCATTGTCTACTGCGAAGCCCCCTCAAACTCATTGAACTAGGGTCGACCCAAGATATGGGACAGTAGAAAGGAGGTTGGTAATGACTGTAGCTCCTCAGAATGATATTTGACCCCATGGGAGAACATACCCTAAAAAGGCAGTTAATATTGTTACAATAAAAATAATTGTTCCTGACATTCATGTAAAATGAAGGGTGTAGGAATTGTAGTAGAGGCCCCGACCAATGTGGGTGTACATACAAATAAAAAAGAGTCTTGCTCCGTTTGCGTGTAGTGAGCGTATAAGTCATCCGTAGTTTACGTCTCGTGAGATATGGCAAATGTTTGCGAAGGCTAGTTCAGTTGAGGGTGCATAATGGATAGAGAGGAATAACCCGGTTATAATTTGGGCAATTAAACATAAACCTAATAATGATCCCATATTTCATATTAAGGAGATATTTCTTGGGCTGGGGAGGTCAATTAAGGAGGCGTTTACGATTTTGAGAATAGGGTGTGTTTTTCGAAGAGGGGGTGTCATATGTTATTGTGCGTAGGGGACCCTTTTTAAATAGGGTGATTTTTGAAATGATAATGAGGGTGAGAAATAGGTACAGGGCTATGAATAGGGTTATTAAAGTAAGAGATAGACTAAAAATTTTTATACTAGGGAGAAAATCTATATCAATTATGCTTGCGTCTTTGGGTGTTTTTTGGGGTGGAAGGAAGATAATAAGAAATAATAGCACTAATGGATAATATGTTATTTTTATAAATTTTTCGTTGGGCGCTAAAGTTGAAATGTAGATAAATAGTACTAATAAGGCACCTAGGAAGATTAGGAATAAGATGTAGGCTAATCAAGAATAGTTTAATGTTAATCATATTTGTATTGAAATTATTAAGGCCAATAAGATAATTGTAATTCCTATTATTATTGGGTGGAATAGAAAGGGGAAGAGAACAGTAGTAATTATCATTATTAGTGTGAGGATGTTTATTGTTTCTAAGATTGATCTATTTTAACAATGAAGGTGTTATGTGTTATATTTACACTATAGAAAAAGAGTTATTAACAGTATTATTGTTAGTAATTAAGTTAGCGGCTTAATAGATTATAACTCCTTAGCAAGGATTGTTTTGGTCCAATTTATTATTAACAGTAATATGCCTATTGTTTGGCTTTAGCTAAGTTTAAATAAGGATATAACTCAAAGATCAAGTCGAAATTGATTGTGGTACTTCACTTCTTATTTAGGCATAACCTTGTGGTAAATTTTAAGTGCAAATTAAATATTATGTTTTAATTATATACCTAAAGGGTTCAGCTTAGAGCTCCGTTTAATCATTCATAATATAAGCCTAAAGTTAGGATAATAATGAAAAATAGGATTAATAGTAGGGTGTTGACATTGTTGAAATTGTTGATAATAATGGGTATAGGAAGTAATAGAGCAATTTCAACATCAAAAATTAGGAAAATAACAGCGATAAGGAAAAATTGTAAGGAGAATGGTGTTCGAGAGGTATTTTTAGGGTCAAATCCACACTCGAACGGGGAGAGGTTTTCTCGGTCTGGGTGAGGGTAATTAGAGGTAATTAGTGGTATTATTATTAGGGCTAGTGAAATTAGTAAAATTACTGTGGCTAGAAGGAAGGTGATTACTACATTTAATAAAATTAATCTTGCTAATTGGAAGTCAGCTGTACATAAATACTCATGTAGTTTAACCCCCTCATCAATAAATTGAAATGTATAGGAAAAGTCATACTACGTCTACAAAATGTCAATATCAGGCGGCAGCTTCGAAACCAAAGTGATGATGGGGGGAGTAGTGGAATATAATGTGTCGAAAGAAGCATACTGTGAGGAAAGAGGTTCCAATAATAACATGTAATCCATGGAATCCTGTTGCTATAAAAAAAGTTGACCCATATACTGAGTCTGCGATTGTAAAGGGGGATTCAAAATATTCGAAGGCTTGAAGGGCAGTAAAGTAGATGCCTAGTAAGACTGTAATTCTGAGGGCTTGTGCTGCTTGGGAGTGGTTGGAGTTTATTAGGCTATGATGGGCTCATGTTACTGTTACTCCTGAGGAAAGTAAGATGGCTGTATTTAGTAAGGGAATTTGGAAGGGGTTGAAAGGAATAATATTTTGTGGGGGTCATATGGATCCTGTTTCTAGAGTTGGGGTTAAGCTTCTATGGAAGAAAGCCCAAAAAAAAGAGATGAAGAAAAAGATTTCTGATACAATAAATAAAATTATACCCCATTTAAGCCCTATAATTACTTTTAGAGTATGAAGGCCTTGGTGTGTACCCTCTCGTGTTACATCTCGTCATCACTGAAATATTGTGATTAATAGGATAATTAAACCTGTAAAAATTAAGTTTGTGTTATTTAAGTGAAATAGTTTAATTCCCCCTATAGTTACTGATAAGGCTCCAATAGCTGCGGTTATAGGTCAAGGACTTTTTTCTACTAAGTGATATGGGTGATTATGTGTTGTCATATGTAGTTTCTCTAATGTATAGGGTTGTTAGAACAGCAAATACATAAGCTTGAATTATAGCTACGGCAGATTCTAGTGTAATCAATGCAATTTGGGTAATAAGAATGATAGGCATTAAAAGGTCTGGGCTTGTTGGGCCTTGGTTTCCTAGTAATGTTATTAATAAGTGTCCGGCAATTATGTTGGCAGCCAGTCGAACAGAAAGGGTGAGAGGTCGGATTAGATTACTAATGGATTCAATGCAAACTATGAAGGTTGTAAGGAGTGGTGGGGTTCCCTGTGGAACTAAGTGTGCTAACATATGGATTGTGTGATTGATTCAACCATATATTATGAGAGCTGTTCATAAAGGTAAGGCGAGAGTTACAGTGAGTATGGGGTGTCTGGTTGCCGTGAAAATATAAGGGAATAAACCTATTGAGTTGTTTGTTAAGATCAATAAAAAGAGTCTTAGTATTATTAAGGTTGAACCAATAAAGCTCGTGGGCCCTAGTAAGGTGGAAAACTCTTTTTTAAGTGTGGATGTTAGTAAATTGAAAATGATGTTGGATCGGGAGGGGGTAAGTCAATAGATTATTGGTATTATAATAAAAATTAGTGTAATGCTAATTCAGTTTAATCTAATGTTTATAATTTGGGTTGAAGGATCAAAAATTGAGAAAAGATTTGTTATCATTTTCAAGTTGATGCGGGTTTAGTTAAACTTGGTTGGTGTAGTATCGGTTGTTGTTTGTAAATATAGTTAATAAAAATGTTTGTTAATAAATAGGTTATTACGAAAATTAGGAATATTAAGGTTCAATTTATGGGAAATATTTGTGGAATAAGAAAATATCTTTAGATAATTCTAGCATGACAAGTTAGTGTTATATTTTAACTAATTTTCTCATTAGAAGTAATTGTATTACTATTTGTTGGTTTAAGAGACCAGTGCTTAAGGTTCAGCCATCTAATGAATTTTTATTGATTAATCAGTTAATAAAATATTTTATTGGAACTGATTCTAACACGATTGGCATAAATCTGTGGTTTGCGCCGCAAATTTCTGAGCATTGGCCATATCATAGACCAGGGCGGGTGATAATAAAGGAAACTTGGTTTAACCGGCTGGGGACGGCATCTGCTTTTACCCCAAGGGCGGGGATAGTTCATGAGTGAAGGACATCTGCGGCGGTGATAAGTATTCGGATTTGGGCGTTAATTGGTAAGATTGTTCGATTATCAACATCTAATAGACGAAAGCTTCTAGTTGTTATTCTTTCGGTTGGGGTTATATATGAATCAAATTCAATCGTATTGAAATCGGTATATTCGTATGACCAATATCATTGGTGACCGGTGGTTTTTAGAGTTAAATCTGGAAGGTTTACTTCGTCTAATAAATACAGAAGTCGTAAGGAGGGGAGGGCAATAAAGATTAGAATAATACCAGGTAGGACGGTTCAGATTGTTTCGATTTCTTGTCCTTCTAGAAGGAATCGGTTAGTATATTTATTTATTATTAGTATAATAAATATATATAGAACTAAAGATAAAATTATTGTTAAGATTAATAAGGTATGATCATGAAAAAAAATTAATTGTTCTATTAATGGAGAGGCTCTATTTTGGAATAATAAATTAGCTCATGTTGCCATATGTTATTTAATTAGTATGGTTAGTTGATTATAGGTGTGGTCTTCTGGGGGTGTGTGATATTGTCATTCAATGGAAGCGCTGTTATTAAGTGAAAAAATAACTGGCCGGGCTCTAATTAATGCCTCTCAGATAATAATGATTAGTATTAGGACTCCGAAAAAAGATATAGTTGAGCCTACTGATGAGACAATATTTCATGTTGTGTAAGCATCTGGGTAATCTGAGTATCGTCGGGGTATTCCTCTGAGCCCTAAGAAATGTTGTGGGAAAAATGTTATATTTACTCCCACAAATATTAATATGAAGTGTATTTTAGATCATATGGGATTTAAAGAGAAACCTAGTATTAAGGGAAATCAAAACGTAATACCTCCTAAGATAGCAAAGACAGCCCCTATTGATAAAACGTAGTGGAAGTGGGCTACTACGTAATACGTGTCGTGAAGTATAATATCAATTGATGAATTGGCTAGCACTACTCCCGTTAAACCCCCAACTGTAAATAAGAATACGAACCCAAGAGCCCATAATAAGGGGGTTTCGTAGGCGAACTGGGTCCCGTGAAGGGTAGCTAGTCAACTAAAAATTTTAATTCCGGTTGGTACTGCAATAATTATCGTTGCTGCGGTGAAATACGCACGTGTGTCGACATCTATTCCTACTGTAAATATGTGGTGCGCCCAGACAATAAATCCTAATAAACCGATGGCTACTATTGCGTAGATTATTCCCAGGGAGCCGAAGGCTTCTTTTTTTCCTCTTTGTTGGGCAATAATATGTGAGATTATTCCGAAGCCTGGGAGAATTAAGATATATACTTCTGGATGGCCAAAGAATCAAAACAAGTGTTGGTATAGAATTGGATCTCCACCTCCTGCAGGGTCAAAAAATGAGGTATTAAAATTACGATCTGTTAAGAGCATAGTGATTGCTCCAGCTAGGACTGGTAGTGATAAAAGTAGGAGAATAGCAGTAATTTTTACTGCTCATACAAATAAAGGTATTTGTTCAAACAATATACCGGCTATGCGTATGTTAATAATTGTGGTAATAAAGTTAATAGCACCTAAGATAGATGAGGCACCTGCAAGGTGAAGTGAGAAGATGGCTATGTCTACAGAGGGGCCTGCGTGGGCTAGGGTAGAGGCTAAGGGGGGGTAAACAGTTCATCCTGTTCCTGCTCCTTTTTCTACAGCGGAGGAAGCTAGAAGTAAAAATAAAGCTGGCGGTAGTAGTCAAAAACTTAGGTTATTTATTCGGGGGAAAGCCATATCTGGGGCCCCTAGTATCAGGGGCACTAATCAATTACCAAATCCTCCAATTATAATAGGTATTACTATAAAGAAAATTATAACAAAAGCGTGGGCAGTAACAATAACATTATAGATTTGGTCATCTCCAATTAGGCTTCCTGGTTGGCTAAGCTCTAAGCGGATTAGTATGCTTAAGGATGTGCCAATTATTGCCGCTCAAGCACCTAAAATTAAATATATAGTTCCGATGTCCTTGTGGTTCGTTGAAAATAATCATCGCGTAAGCTTTATAGTTTATTAAGAATTTTAAATTGCAAATTTAAAGGAGCATGTACTGTTAAAGCTTAAAATAGATTTATTTTTAACTTTGAAGGTTAATAGTTTGAATAACTTAAAGCTCTATATTATGATTATAAAAGGCAGGGTAATAATAGGGGTTATTCTTATTAATTTTATTGGTCATGATAGGGATATTAAGGATTTATTAAATCAAGATAGTTTGGGTGCCATTATTAGTAGATTAAATGAAATTCGTATGTAAAAGTAGAGAGTTAAAATGCTGCATATTACTAAGAGGATGCTAAGGAAAAAAAGACTTCTGGAGGCTAAGGAGGTTAATACGACTCATTTTGGGAAAAACCCAAGAAAGGGGGGTATGCCTCCTAAAGACAGTAGATTTAAGAATAAAGCTACAGGAATCAAGGATAGGGAATAATGGTTGCTTATTAGTTGTCTTAGGTGAATAAGATTGTTAGATATTAATAATAAAATAATTGTTATGGTAACAAGTCTGTAAATAATAAAATAAGTCAATAAAATATTTATTGAAATTAGAGAGCTTATAATTATTCAAGCTAAGTGGTTAATTGATGAGTAGGCTAGAATTTTTCGTAGGAGGAGTTGGTTTAAACCCCCCACTGCACCTGTAATTGCGGAAGAAATAATAACTAAATAAAGAAGAGGGTTTATTAAGTTATATGTGGTTATTAAAAATAGTGGGGCAATTTTTTGTCAGGTTAATAGCATAATAGATGAGGGTCAATTAAGTCCCTCTATTACCTGGGGGAATCAAAAGTGTATAGGAGCCGCACCTAATTTTAATATAAGGGCTAAGGGGATAAGGGTTTTAGTTAGTAAGTTTGAAAAATCTATTGAAGTTGTAAGAGTGTTATTTATTATTATAATGGTAGAAAGAAAAATTATAATAGAGCCTGAGGCTTGAATAAAGAAATATTTTAGTGCTGATTCATTTCTTAGTTTATTATTAGTTAAAATGATGGGAATAAAAGCTATTATGTTTACCTCTAAGCCCGCTCATGCTATTAGTCATGAGGAGGAAGATAGAGTAATTATAGTGCCGCAGAATACGAAAAATAGTGGTAAAGATTTATTTAAGGTTAAGTATATTGGAAAAGAGAGGATTAATAAACTCTATACTTGGGGTATGGACCCAATAGCTTTGTTTAGCTTACTTTTACTATTAGGGGTAAATAATTACGTAAATTATAATATCAGAATAACCCTTTACTCAGGCACCCTAAT